TTAATTAATAAATAATTGTAAATTAACGGAATGATTAATTGATTAATTATATCTATTCGATTAGATATGGCTATTACTGAAATTTGAAATACTAAATTACCCTTTGTCGTTGTCATTTTTTTTATGATCCGCCCTAAGAAAAGGATATGAAGAGAAAAGGGCAATCCAGACCATAATAAAACATTCCTAGGGTTTCATTTGGAAAGGGGAAACCTAAGAGGAAAAAAAAAAGAATCGACCGTTCAAGTATTCAAAATTGCACACTAAAAATGATAGGAATAGGGACATATATATATAATATACATATATATATATAATAGATATATGTATATTATATATATATATTGAATTTCTAGTTGGACCAACTACGGTCTCCAATAAAAATGAAAGAAGATAGATACGAAATCAAATCGGAGAAACCACTTTTCAATACAGGAATCGATATCTAATGAATTCAACGGTTTTAGCATAATCATAATATAAATGGAAATGAACAAAAAGAGTAAACGGCATCATGATGTGTGTGATCCTAATCGCATCACAAAAAAAGGGGGATATGGCGAAATTGGTAGACGCTACGGACTTAATTGGATTGAGCCTTGGTATGGAAACCTACCAAGTGATAACTTTCAAATTCAGAGAAACCCTGGAATTAAAAATGGGCAATCCTGAGCCAAATCCCGTGTTATGAAAACAAACAAGGGTTTCATAAAGCGAGAATAAATAAAGGATAGGTGCAGAGACTCAATGGAAGCTGTTCTAACAAATGGAGTTGGCTGCATTGTGTTCATAAAGGAATCCTTCCATCGAAACTTCCGAAAAGATGAAAGATAAACCTATATACATATGTATACTTACGGATGTATACTTACTGAAATACTATCGCCAAATGATTAAAAATGATTAATGACGACTCCAACTGGTTCTATAATTTTTTTCTATCTATTTCTATGAATATAATAGAAAAAAAAAAAAGAATTAAATATTCATTGATCAAAACATTCACTCCATCATAGTCTGATAAATCTTTTTATTTTGAAGAATTTTTTAATCGGATTAAGAATAAAGATAGAGTCCCATTTTACATGTCAATATCGACAACAAAGAAATTTATAGTAAGAGGAAAATCCGTCGATTTTAGAAATCGTGAGGGTTCAAGTCCCTCTATCCCCAAAAAGAACTGGTTGCCTCCCTAATTATTTATCTTCTCCTTTTGTTAGTGACTCAAAATTGTTTATAGTTCTTAGTCATTCTCACTCTACTATTTCACAAACCGATCTGAGCGGAAATTTTTTTTATTATCACATCATAAGCCTTGTATGTGATATATATCATACGTGTACAAATGAGCATCTTTGAATAATTTAATAAAATTAAATAATTAACAATCCATATCATTATTTGTATTATTTGTATTGTATTGAAACTTACAAAGTTTCCTTTTTGAAAATACAAGAAATTCTTCCAGGGCCTGGATATTACTTTGTAATATCTTTGTAATATCTTTTAATTTTTTTAATTGACATAGACCCAAGTCCTATATTAAAATAAAATGAGGATGATGCGTCGTGAATGGTCGGGATAGCTCAGCTGGTAGAGCAGAGGACTGAAAATCCTCGTGTCACCAGTTCAAATCTGGTTCCTGGCACATGAGTAATTTGTATAAGTATCTATTTTACAAATTAATTGATATGGGTCGACATACATATTCAGTGTTCTAGTTATAGATCATGATACATACTTATCCATCTAAGTGTCGGAGCCCCTTACTAATGAAGTTTTATGTATCTAAAACGGGTAAAAGAAACGATGGATATTGTGTATTTTTTGTATTTCAAAGTATACAAAAGAAACGAATTCCATTTTGTTTCTTCTTACTTTTTTATTTGTTCGTGTCTCCGCCAGTAAAAAAAATGTTATGACTTCATACATAGTCGAAAGTGTAAATTTCAATTGTTTAGTTGAAAGACCAAAAAGCAGAGTCTAGGTGAGGGGCGTGAATAGCCAAGATTGATCTTAGATACAGTACAAATAGAATATTATTTCATTCTATTTTTCATATTCTATTTCTTTATTTCTTCCTATGTTACTTTCGAGAGCCCTTCTAAGTGATGTGCGCGGTACATAGTTCATGATGTGGAACTGTTTTAATTTCATCCTATTGGCTCGGCTCATCCAAAAAAGTATCTTCAAAATTTGATAATTTCAATGAACCCTCTAATTTTTTTTTAGCCCACCTAATGAATGAAACGTCAATTACTCTGTTTGGTCTATAAGAAAACGTCCAAATATTCTTTTAATACCTGGAGTTGGAGAAATGAATATTTGTTTCTGATTATTCAATGAGCATCTTGTATTTCATAAAAATTGGGTGCAATATAATCCTTACGTAAAGGCCAGCCTATCCAACTTTCAGGCATTAAGATACGTTTCAGGCGTGGATGATTATCATAAAATATTCCCAGCATATCATAAGATTCTCTTTCTTGAAAATCTGCGC